AGATGAAGAGAGAAACAAAGAATATTACTACTGTGTAGACGAAGAGTTTAAGAGTAAGCATTACATAATCTCCAAGATAAGATCATTTTTTTTTTTTTTAAGGAAATAGATCACCTATTTTACGACATAAACTTTATAAACTTTATAAACTTTACATTATTTTGATATGACGCTCTAAAAATCAGAAATTTTTTGAAATTTATTTTCATGAATTCCTTTCTCATATAAATTTCATATAAAAATATTTGTATTTTTTCGTTACGAAAAAATTATTGCCATATATATACTTAGATATTGTATGGGATCTTATAAAGGAAAGGTAAGAATAAAAGAATAAATAAGCTGATTAAAAATAATCGCCCCTTTATGAAAATGAAATATAAAATATAAGATACCATAATTTCCCTTTTTTAATCGAGGGTTCCTAATGTCAGACTTTTCTGATCTTATTTATTTTTATAATAAAAATCTCATCTTTTCTTTTTTATCGAATAAATTATGAATATAAATATATATTTTATTTTTATCGAAAACTTACAGCAGCTTGCCAAACAAAGGCTAAGAGAAAAAAGAATAAAGGGATAACCGGCATAATGTCTACGATTGGATTAAAAAAGGCATAAGCTTCGGGCAATTTGGCGAATAAAAAACTACTCGAATAAAGGGTAGAATTCAGACAGATACAGATGAAACTAAAGATATTAAACATAACAAACATTCTTTTATTGTTCTTAAAAATTAAATTTAAATGATAATAAATTATCAGATTGGATCGAGTTGTTTTTCTGAGTTAAAAATAAAAAAGGCAGATAAATGAAAGAAATTCTTCTTTTTTTTTTTTTTTTTTTTTTTTTACTTCTCCCCAATCAAGAATCTTTCCTTACATTCTCCAATCAAATGAGAATACAAGAATTATATTTTCATACAATATCTTAATTGAATTCTATGTAATGATCAATTCATTTTTTTGATTCTATATTTATTGTGTTGAATTCTACCGACAACATGTATTATATGTATTTTGGATGTTTATTGACGAATAAACAATATTTCGCTTAATTTTTATTAGACAAAATAAAAATGGGGCGTGGCCAAGCGGTAAGGCAATGGGTTTTGGTCCCGTTATTCGGAGGTTCGAATCCTTCCGTCCCAGACCATTTTCATCATAAACGAAAGATTCTTATCTATTTAAATTTAAAATTTAATGAAAAAATTTTCTGTAACATATTGAATACAATGTTTTTCAATATGAATTCGAAGAATGATTTTTAGAATCCTATTTTTTTTTTTCGGAGTTGCTGATGGACAATCCCGAAAGATCTGTTGAAGATGTAAATAAGTTTGTTTAAAACTGATTTTTTTCATCTGAAAAAAATCAATATATATATAGATAGATAAGAGATAAGTGTGGATTATTATATATCGGTTCAGCCAATGACTATTCATGATTCTATATTGAATCAATTGCATACGGTTCCAAATTCTAATAAAATTAGAGGGTTGTTATGGTAAAACTTCGTTTGAAACGATGTGGTAGAAAGCAACGTGCGACTTGAAGGACATGATTGACTATGGATTCTGATATCCATCATTTTCTATACGAATGAAGATGCTCTTGTCTCGACATAGTTTGTTCTGCTAGAAACCAAATTTCATTTGTCTTGTGTTGGTAAATAAAAAGACTAATGGTATAGCATATGATGCAGCTCGAGCAAAACTGATTGATTCAGTTATCGGGAGAATAATCTAGGGTTAGTGATAATCAATAAGTTAGACCAACTTTGTAAATATATCATCAAAAATATATGATCAATAGAAATATTATTAGGATATTAATATATATAATATAAATATATATAAGGATAGTTTAAAATTTTAACAAGTTTGAAATAAAAAAGTCAAATTTGTCGAAATTTTGAAACTTTTTTGATCAAAAGTGTATCACAAAGGAATCAATCTTTCATATGATTTTTCTTTGTTTCATATAAAAAAAAGGTATGTTGCTGCCTTTTTGAAAAGGAGTAAGGATCACCGAAGTAATGTCTAAACCCAATGATTTTACAAAGCGCAAAGCAAAGACAACGAATTCCGGAACAAGGAAACACTATTTTAATCTGTCTCACCAATTGTATTAGAATTAGTAAAAAATAAAAAAAAAAATAATAGATCCAAAAGGAGACAAAAAAATAGGTTAGAGACAGCTCAATAAATTCTAAGGATTTTATTTTGAACTCTTTAAAAACTATTCAACTTGAGTTAGGAGTACGAATGAAATTTATTTTTTTCTGTGAAGAACTAAAAAGGCGAAAATTAGAGTCTAATTTTTTACGGATCTATTTATCTTTCTATTTATATCTATATAGATATAAATTAGATAAATTCAAATCATTTTTTCTTGAGCCGTATGAGGAGAAAACCTCCTATACGTTTCTAGGGGGGAATTTTTATATACATCTATCCCAATGGGCCATCTATCGAATCGTTGCAATTGATGTTCGATCCCGAAGAGAAGGAAGAGATCTTCGAAGAGTTGGTTTTTATGATCCAATAAATAATCAAACTTATTCAAATGTTCCTGCTATTTTATATTTTCTTGAAAAAGGTGCTCAACCCACAGGAACTGTTCATGATATTTTAAGGAAGGCAGAATTATTTAAAGAAATAATTTATAATTGATTTTGACAAAAAATAAAGGGTAGGTTCACTAGTACCTATCTTTGTGTAATTCTTTATTCAAAGTTTGTTTTCTTCTTGTTATATTCATACTTATTTTCTTCTTCATTTTTTTTATTGCTTCTTTTTGTGTAACTCCCCTCCCCCTTTTTTTTTGGAGGGGGGGGTAATCTTTCTTGTCTTTGTATTGCACCTTTCTTTTTTTGTCGTTCCTATTTCTTCTTTATGTTGTGCTAATCCAACACAAATTTATATGTAATTTCTTTCAATTTGTTTTCTAACAAAGTAAATTCATATTGACAACGGCGTCTCGAACAAATATAATTTTATCGTAGATAAATAGATCTTTTTATCCCCATTCCCTATTGGTTCTTTCCTTCACTTTATAAAAATAGATGGGTTTGCTGGGATTTACTCTTTTTTATACAAATATACAAAACAGATTTTCTTAGCGAAAATAAAAAAAAAAATTGGGTGTTTTTCAATTTTCTAATTATCTTTTTTTTTTTTACCCGATCCGTTTTATATTTTGTTGTTTATATTTATTGCAAGTTCCATGTTTTGACGCAGTTGTGCAGTGCAATTCCATTATTATTAATTTTTTTTTTCTTTCGATCATATCTACATTTTATCTTTATATTGATTCGGGTTGCTAACTCAACGGTAGAGTACTCGGCTTTTAAGTGCGACTATGATCTTTTACACATTTGGATGAAGGAATTCGTCTAGACTATTGGTAGAGTTTAGAAGACCGCGACTGATCCTGAAAGGTAACGAATGGAAAAAAAAGCATGTCGTAAAAAAAAAACATAAAAAACAATCATAGAAGAAAAAAAAAATTTATTAATTTTTTTTTTTTTTTTATTTTGTAATTAAGTAAAGTATTTTATATATTTTATAGTCGAGTCTAGTGAATAAATGGATAGAGCCTTATGGTTCCAATTGGAGTAAGACAAAAAAGCAACGAGCTTATCTTCTTAATTTGAATGATTACCCAATCAAATTACTAATTCGACGTTAAAAATAGATTAGTACCTTATGTTGGAAAGGTTCTCTTGTTAATTGTGAGTGGACCATTGATTATTGATTCTTTTTTTTTTTTTTTTTTTTATAAATCCTAATTATTCTTTATTATGAATTACGGATGTGTAGAATAAATAGTATAGTGATAAAACAAGAATTTTTCCAAAATCAAAAGAGTTATTGGGTTGCAAAAATAAAAGATTTTTACCCCTTTTTATCTTTTTCTTATCATTATTTTATTTCTTTTATTATTCTTATAGTTTTGTTAACAAAGAAAACCTAATTGGATAGAAAGGGAAAGGAGAAAGATCTGTAAATTGGACCCTCTGTCTCCGGGGTATCTATTCTTTATTTTTTCTTAAATCTTTTACTTCTTAGATTACCATTAAGTGATTTACATCACAGTACTGTATAAAAATATATATATACAGTAAAAGAATAAATAAGAAAATCAAAATAAAATGAGAGAGTCTATAAAGTAACAGTATAGACAGTGCATATTATATCTAAATTCTATAGAATTTATTAGTATAAGGTAGTCTAAGATAAAAAATAGACTACATAAAATATACACATACGCCGTTCTGACCATATTGCACTATGTATCATTTCAGAACACAAGAAGTGCCTTTTTTTTTTTTTTTTTTTTTTGTTATAGTAAAAATGTATGTAAATGGACAGAATTACAGGGATATTTAGATTGAAAAAAGATACATTTCGGCAACAAAACTTCCTATATCCGCTGCTCCTTCAGGAGTATATTTACTCACTTGCTCATGATCATAGCTTCAATAATTTTATTTATTACGAACCTGTGGAAATTGTTGGTTATTCCAATAAATATAGTTTAGTACTTGTGAAACGTTTAATTACTCGAATGTATCAACAGAAACCTTTTTTTTCTTCGGTAAATCGTTCTATATTTTGGGAGCATAAGAATTATTTTTCTTCTCATTTTTCTTCTCAAATATTATCAGAAGGTTTTGGAGTCATTCTGGAAATTCCATTTTCGTCGCGATTAGTATCTTCCCTTGAAATAAAAAAAATACCAAAATATCAGAATTTACGATCTATTCATTCAATCTTTCCTTTTTTAGAAGATAAATTCCCACATTTAAATTCTGTGTTAGATTTATTAATACCCCATCCCATCCATCTGGAAATCTTAGTTCAAATCCTTCAATGCTGGATCAAAGATGTTCCTTCTTTGCATTTGTTGCGATTTCTTTTCCACGAATATCATAATTTAAATAGTCTCATTACTTCAAAAAAAGACATTTACGTCTTTTCAAAAATAAATAAAA